TATTTATAATCCATCGATGGGATGGGTTTCGTTTGGTTATCTTTGGGATGATAAATTACCTACTTAACTCAGTGGTTAGAGTGTTGCTTTCATACGGCGGGAGTCATTGGTTCAAATCCAATAGTAGGTAGGACTTATTAGATACCGGAGTCCCAGGTATCTAATAAGTTTTTTGCCCTACTCTCTTTTCTTTTTATTGATTTTGTATTCTTATTGATTTCTATTTCATTTTTGAAATGTGTTATAGAAAAATTGGACTCTGTCAAGTGAATCCAATCAAGCAGAATCCAATCGAAATAGGGTTTAGAAACCGAGCTTCTTTTGATTATTATTATTCGAACGCACCAACTGCTTATGAAATCGCATTGACAGCCTCTACTCTTGTCCTAGCTCGTCGGAGAGCTAGATTTGCCTCAATTATTTGTCTCTTTCCTTCAGCTTTTCTAAAATTAGCTTCTGCTATTTCAAGAGTTTGCTGAGCTTCTTGCGGATCAATATCACTACCCTTTTCCGCATCATTTACTAAAACAGTGATCTCATTATTGCCTATTCTAGCAAAACCACCCATCAGAGCCATCGGTAACCATTGGTCCTTAAGGCGTATTCTCAAAATCCCTATATCTACAGCTGTAGCAATAGGGGCATGATTTGGTAATACACCAATTTGACCGCTATTCGTAGATAAAATGATTTCTTTCACTTCTGAATCCCAAACAATTCGATTAGGGGTCAGTACACAAAGATTTAAGGTCATTTCTTCAAATTGCTCTCCATTTCTAAGTTCATAGCCTTCGCGGTAGCTTCATCAATATTACCTACCAAATAAAAGGCCTGTTCAGGAAGACCATCCAATTCTCCCGAAAGGATCAATTGAAACCCTCTAATGGTTTCTGCTAGACCAACATATTTCCCAGGAGAACCGGTAAATACTTCGGCTACAAAAAAGGGTTGTGATAAGAAACGCTCAATTTTTCGCGCTCTTGCTACGGTTAAACGATCCTCTTCGGATAATTCGTCCAACCCCAGGATCGCTATAATGTCCTGAAGCTCTTTATAACGTTGTAAGGTTTGCTTAACTCTTTGTGCAGTTTCATAATGTTCCTCACCAACGATCCGAGGTTGAAGCATGGTTGAAGTTGAGTCTAAAGGATCTACTGCTGGATAGATGCCTTTGGCAGCCAATCCTCTTGATAGTACGGTAGTAGCATCTAAATGTGCAAATGTCGTAGCAGGAGCGGGATCGGTCAAATCGTCTGCAGGTACATAAACTGCTTGAATAGAGGTGATCGACCCTTCTTTGGTAGAAGTAATTCTTTCTTGTAAAGAGCCCATTTCGGTACTCAGGGTGGGTTGATAACCGACCGCGGAAGGCATTCTACCCAATAAGGCCGATACCTCGGATCCTGCTTGGACGAAGCGGAAGATATTGTCGATAAATAGAAGTACGTCTTGTTCATTAACATCTCGGAAATATTCCGCCATCGTTAGGGCAGTCAACCCGACCCTCATACGAGCTCCCGGCGGTTCGTTCATCTGACCGTAAACCAGGGCCACTTTTGATTCTGCAATATTTTCTTCGTTAATAACTCCCGATTCTTTCATTTCCATGTAAAGATCATTTCCTTCACGAGTGCGCTCACCCACTCCGCCAAATACGGATACACCCCCATGGGCTTTGGCAATATTGTTAATCAATTCCATAATGAGTACCGTTTTCCCAACCCCAGCCCCACCAAATAGTCCGATTTTTCCCCCACGGCGATACGGGGCTAAAAGATCTACTACCTTAATTCCTGTTTCAAAAATAGATAATTTTGTATCCAATTGGATAAAGGCAGGCGCAGATCGATGAATAGGAAATGTTGTACGAGTATCTACAGGACCCAAATTATCAACAGGCTCTCCAAGTACGTTGAAAATGCGTCCCAGAGTTGCTCCACCGACGGGAACACTTAGAGGAGCTCCTGTATCAATCACTTCCATTCCTCTCATCAGACCATCTGTAGCACTCATAGCTACAGCTCGAACTCGATTATTTCCTAATAATTGCTGTACCTCACAAGTCACATTAATTGGTTGACCAACAGTATCTCGACCTTTAACTACCAGAGCGTTATAAATATTAGGCATCTTGCCCGGCGGAAAGGCTACATCTAGTACCGGGCCGATGATTTGGACGATACGCCCCAGGTTTTTTTTTTCAATCGTGGAAACCCCAGACCCAGAAGTAGTAGGATTAATTCTCATAATATCTCATATTAATAAAAAAGATGTCGAAATTTGTGAAAATTATCAAATTCAAAATAAACGTCCGATAGTACACCGATCAGTTAATTAATTCAATAGGAAATGGGAGTTAGCACTGGATTTCGTTGGTGCCATCCAATCGAATACACTTCAATTGTTTACTTATTCAAATTCAATGGGTGAAGTTGCAAGCCCAACCGAGCTATTTTGAAATTTTCAAGTGGATGAGATTTTGAGAAAGTTTTTCATTTGT